TCAGCCGAAACAAAACAAGAGAAGTCTTTTTTTGTTTGAATTATTTTACTAAGTTCTAAGTTGAAGTGAATTGAATAATTGAAGAAGTTCTATTTGTTCAATTATACCCGGAAAAGAAAACAAGGAATAAGAATCTTTGGCGAACAGGAAAAAAATCATGATTCTTTCGATACAAGACGACACAAGAAAATCCTTTTCTTGTGTCGTCTTGTATCTCGAATCGAATAGACGATTAGGAAAACTAAGAATACTTTCTAGAAATCCTTTTTCCTTTCATTTTTCCCGTCCTTGCCTTGTATTCTATTCCTTTGTATTTGTATGCTTATTTTCTATCATTAGGAATGGTATACAAGTAATGAGTTTCAGAAATCCCGCAAAATAAAAAAGAGTATCAAAAAAAAAAAAAAAGAAAAACAAACAAAGAAAAGACTTATAGAATCTTTTGAATCATATATCATTCTATCAATCAACAAGAATTTGGCACTTTTACCAACTTTCTTTTAAGGAATCTCTAGATCTAGAAATTCATTTCGTACAACTGAACCTTTTCAAACTGTTTCTTTTTCAGAACCAAAAATATTTGTGCCAAAATCACAGATGCCAAGAAGAACAGAAGGCCTTGGACTCGTAATGGATCTTGAAGCACTATTTCTGCGTCTCCCTGACCAAACCCTCCTACATTTGGATTACTTGTTAATGGTTGATCAAGCTTGATGGATTCACCTTCTGAAACAAGAAGTTCTGGTCCTGGAGGTATAATATCAACCACTTGACGTCCTTCTGATGCATCAACTATGGTTATTTCATATCCCCCCTTTTCTTTACGTGCTATTCTGCTTACTATACCAGCTGATGTAGCATTATAAACTGTATTGTTACTCTTACTACCATCAGGATAAATCTGACCCCTTCCTCTGTTCCCACCTACATATATGGGATATTTTAAGAAGTGAACGTCTTTTTTCGTAGCAGGGTCGGGGGAAAGAATAGGAAAGACGATTTCACTATATTTCTGACCGGGAACAGGACCTATCACAAGAATATTTCTTTTATTAGGACGATAACACTGAAAAGAAAGATTGCCCATCTTTTCTTTCATTTCGGGAGAAATACGATCGGGGGGGGCTAATTCGAATCCCTCGGGTAAAATAAGAACAGCTCCTACATTCAAAGCTCCCTTTTTACCATTAGCAAGAACTTGTTTCAGTTGCATATCATAAGGAATTCGAACAACTGCTTCAAATACAGTATCAGGAAGTACAGCTTGCGGAACTTCAATATCCACGGGCTTATTAGCTAAATGGCAATTGGCACATACAATTCGCCCAGTTGCTTCTCGTGGATTTTCATAACCCTGCTGCGCAAAAATGGGATATGCATTTGAAATAGATGCTCGAGTTATTACATATATCATGATCGATACATAAATGGATCGAGTCATCTGTTCTTTTACCCAAGAAAAAGTCTTTCTATTTTGCATGGTCCAATCATTGATCCCCGGAATTTCTACAATAAATTCGATAGGTAGCTAGTAGAATTCCCTATCCACGAGTTTGCCATTGTATTGATTGTACTGAAAGAATTGTACTGGTGGAATATAGTATGAATACCTTGAATTGAAAAGGTAGAAGTATAAAGAATAAGTAAGATTCAAAATGATTTCTTTATAAACGAAGAAAGATTCTGATTTGATTGATATCAAAAGATCTAATGAATTATTCATTCATTCATTGAATGATAAATTACTACAAGCGAAGGAGATACACGATTTAAAAAACGGAAGATCCAATATTTCACAATTGTATCTAGAATCACTGGAAAAGTGGAAACAAGACCAGATATAATCTGATCATTCTGAGCCAATCCAAAATCGTTGTAGATCGAACCAATCATTAGTTCCCAACCATGAGTCGAGTGAAATCCGATCCATAAATCAGTAACTAAAAGAATCAAAAAAGCTTTGATTGTATCACTTAAGTTATAGAGAAATTCCTGAATCCAAGAATTGAGAATGAAAAGTTCTTCATTACCCAGAACAAAATAACCACTTAGAATAGCGAAACAGATTAGATTTGTAGAGAAATACAAAATGATATGGAAATGAGATTCATTGTGTCTTTGGACCAATTGTATTGTTTCCTTGTGCATTCCTATACGAAGCCTTTGCATATGTGTCTCCGAGTACTCCTTTATCATCTCGTCCAACAGGAATAGTTCTTCTAATTCCATAAATTTTTCTAGAACATTTTTCTCTTGAATATCATTCAAAAGGATTTCGGATTGCCTGGTATTCCACCAATTCAGAATCCAAATTTCTAGACATTTCTTAAATGAAAGAGAAACCCACCAGGGCAAAAAGAGTATAGACACAAGATATGGGAGGGAAGCCAATGCTTTCTTTTTTTTCATTCTGTATCTGTGATGTGAATTGTTAATGAACCTGTTTCATTCGTCGATTCTATCTGAGATTTCTATGAAGCACGAGTTATATAACAAGAGCCTATAACTCTAACAAGAACAAGGTATCGAACCTATGGATCTTTTCCTATTTTTGTTTTTGTGTAAGAATTGAGTCTTTGGATCTAGAATAATCTAGAATAGAACATAGAAGAAGGCCCTTTTCGAATGAAAAAAAAAAAAAGAAGTAAATACTCTTTCCATATTCCAGAGATCTCGATTAGGCAAATTGTAACCGATTTCCTCTTCATTTCTTCCTTTCCATGAAGACTCGAAAACCCATTTGAACTAACGAATATAATTTGGATTTAAAGACGAACCCTACCGGATCCTTTAATTCTTTTATTTCTATTTCGAATTCGAAAGATTTCACTGTCTAACCGCAGCGCGGGGATAGGGTATCAATTCAAAGGCCTAAAAAGAGGAATTAGATTTTACGAAAAAAAAAGACATGTTAGGATATTTGATGAATCTATGCTTATTAGACCTTTTACTAGTATAAAGAGTGAAGCTGGACGCCATGTGTATGCGTATAAAAAAGAGTTTTTGTGTACAAATAGTTTATATTCTCCTTAATAGATTTTAAAATCTATTTTCTTTGATTAGTTATATTCTATTTTCTGAATATTGTTCCATATACTTCCTCCTGCTTTTGAGATGCATTAAGTTCCTTCTCTCATGCTGAGATTGATTCTTCAGTTCATTTCAAAATACTTCAATGGGTACGCGCAAGAAATAGGCCAATTCGGCAGCTTTTTGTTCAATTTCTCGTGGAGTCAAATTCTCATCAGTACGGGTCAAGGGAATGGCTCCTTGGCCCCTGATTTCCATATAAAGGACACGACGAGGAAAAAGACCCTCTCTCACCTCCATTCTGATTGATTGGATATCTTTCAGAAAGAAACGAAGGAAGATGCGACGATTTCTTCCAGGAAATCCCCAACGAAAAAGGGACATTATCCCTTCTTTTCTATCGAATCGGTCATAACCACTACCTACATTCCATGAAATTGTGCACCACAAATAAGAACTAATGAATAGACCTGCGATCCCATAGAAAGACATCACGATCCCTTGTGGGAAAAAAGGAATTTGCTGAGACGGAAATACGGATATCAGATTTTTACCAAGATAACTGGAAGTTCCAACCACTAAGAATCCTAGTGAACCTAAAAAAAGGATACAGGCCCAGCAAAAATTACTTGTTTTTCGAGACCCCGTTATAAGTTCTATCCATATAAGTTCTGATCGCCAGTTCATACTATACTAGATCCAGTTGCATTCGATTGGAATTGAGAGAATAACCCAAATGGATTTGACTCGACTTTATTGCTTGATCCCGAAGTAACTTTCATCAACTAGCAGCATTCCGACGGGAACCATTAGGAATAATTGGTTAGATACATTGAGTTTCTATTTCAAAGATTTTTCAAAAAAGATTTGCTGATCATTTTGAATTGAATCATTTAATTTATTAAGCTATAATCGCATATACATGCATTAATGCGTATATTATGCATCGGCATACATAACAAAACCACTCTTCCATTTGTTTTCGGAAAGGCCACATATCATATATCCTACCATATTACATTAAAAAAGCATCTGTATAATGATCCAGTGTTGAAAGAAATTGATGAGATTTGGTCCCATCATATTTAGACAATCTTATTTCTTTGGACATAAAGAGATAAAGAAGCCATTGCGATTGCCGGAAAGACTAGGCCCACTAAAGGAACAAAAATAGAGGGAAAGTTCAAATCTATCATAGAATGGGTGCCTCGATTTCATATTTGTACCTATTATAATTCTAAATTATAATTATAAAGATATCTTATGATAAGTCTATCTATTAGAAAGAATATTAAGATAATCTTAATATGAAGTATTTCAGAATCAATAACGAATGTAGAACTAAATGAAGTGTACCTATTCCTCTTTCTACACGAATATGTATGAGAATCCGCTTTCAGAAATTGGATTCTTCTTCTCCCATCCTTATCTTCATCGTCTTTTCTATCTTTCCTTTCAAAACAAAAAAAGGTGTTTTGAAAGGAAAGATAGAAAAGAGTTTCTTATGAGTTCCCGACTTTAACCAATCTTATCCAACAAACAGGGATTCCTAGTGAAAAACGGGGATTCTCAGTAAATAGAAAGAACCTCTATATTCTTCTTATTTGTTATTTGAATATTTCTATTTTATTTATTTTATTTGAGATTTCTTCTTTTTTACTATTTTCTTTTCATTTTTTCGATATCTTTTTTTATCTATTTTTCGTTGTTCTATATATGAATATGTCAAAAGGACGAAGAAATTTATTTTTATTTCCCGGATTTCTCGGAAGGAGAAAGAAATCCTTTTTATCTTGTCGATAGAGGGATGCTTCTTTCTAATCAGGAAGAGAGGTAGAATAAAAAAAGGATCCGGGGCAAAAAGTAATTATCCAAAACTTCTGACTCTTACTACACTTATAACTGATGTCCCCAAAGAAAACACCATCTTCTTAGTTTTGTTTTTTTCATTCTAATGAACTAAATGCTTATTCGCTACAAAGAAAAATAACTGAAGCTAGCGCTATACTTCCATTTGAAAATGAAGAATTTCAATCTTTTTTAAAATCTTTTTTTAATCTTGATTCAAGGGAAGGAAACCATGTAGCTGAAATAACTCATTCAGAACACCTTTTAAAGGATTACGTGGTACGATTGGGTCGAATAAGCCCTTATGGAATAAATACTCAGCCACTTGTGAACCGTCGGGTACTGTCTTTTTCAATGTTTGTTCAATTACTCTTTTACCCGCAAACGCAATGTAGGCATTAGGTTCAGCAATAATGATATCTCCCAACATACCAAAACTCGCTGTAACTCCGCCAGTTGTAGGAGATGTAAGGATTGATACATAGAATAACTTTTTATTTGATTGATAATCATATGAAGCAGAAGATATTTTAGCCATTTGCATCAAGCTCAAACTCCCTTCTTGCATGCGTGCTCCTCCAGAAGCACACACAATAATGACAGGTAGAGATCGATTAGTAGCATACTCGATCAAACGGGTGATTTTCTCACCTACTACGGATCCCATACTACCTCCCATAAACTGAAAATCCATAATTCCAATTGCTATGGGAATACTATTTAGTTGACCTACGCCCGTTTGAACAGCTTCAGTTAAACCCGTTTTTCTTTGATAAAAAGAGATGCGATCTATATAAGGTTCCTCCTCTGAATGAAATTCAATGGGGTCCATAGAGACCATATCTTCATCCATAGGCTCCCAAGTGCCAGGATCAAGAAAGAGTTCGATTCTATCTGAACTACTCATTTTCAAATGATATCCGCAGTGTTCACAAATATTCATTTTTGAACTAAAAAATTTCTTATAATTTAATCCATAACAATTATCACATTGAACCCATAACTGTTTGTATTTTGTATTTATATCAAAATCATTAGATCTTTCTCTTATATTGAAATAACTGCTACTAGTTTTGATACTAGAATTTCTACTTTCAATACTACTTATACTTTCCGTACAAATGAAACTAGAAATGTAACTGTCGATACCGCTGTAAATGTCACTATTCAGACTGATTTCAAAACGAAGATAACTATCAATGCAACTATTAATGTGATTATTCCAATTAGATTGAGTATCATACATGGAATAATAATAGTAGTAATTACTACTATTAGACCCACTATTCAAATAACTAGGAAAAAGAATCTCTAGTTCACTCAAAAAAGAACTAGCATTGTCAATATCAAAAATCTGATTTTCAATATCAAAATATACAGAATAAGTGTCACCATTACTATTTCTAACTAAAAAAGTATGATCAGAGATCAAACTCCAAATATTCCTGCTATCAAATAAATAATTTAGATAATTCATATTACTGAAACTAGAACTGTCCCAACTAGGAATCTTTTTCTCCGCATCATTTTTCATAGGTTCTTCACTTCCACTGGTATGTCCAAGAGCATCAAGACTATCCATTGATTTACTTAGTCCACACCTATGTTCTAACTTCTTGTTAGACAACATCGAATTGAACCAACATTTTTCCATAGATTCTTTCTGCCCCCTATTTTATGAAAACCAAATACTAATAAATGAATAGTCATTCGATGAAGAAAAAATCATTTTACTCTTTCTTTTTTCTTTCTTTTTCTTTCTCATCAGAATTCAAATGAGGCATATAATCCAATCATTAAGATTGTTAATGAAAAACGAGCGAGTCTTGAAAAGAAAGGATTCTCCTTTTGAGGAATCCGGTGAATCATTTCAATATTATGATAGTGATTATGATAGAATCTTTTCCTCAAAAAAAGATATATAAAGACAGGTTTCTCTCATGTAAAACTTTCAATTCTCATCAAAAAGATACATAGTTGTTTCTTCCCATAAATTAAAAATGAATTCTCGTCTCGTAGAGTCTCGCGTCATATAGTCAAATAAGAAAATGAGTTTCTATTACAATAGGGAACGAAAAAGACAATATACAGGATAGGGGTAGGAGGAATCCCTCCCTTGGCTTGAATAAAATGATCCACCAATCCAATCCCAAGGATCCATAATTCAGCCTATGGCTCCAACAATAAATAATAGAATAGATAAGTTGTTTAGTCTTCCTTCGATCTTATCTTATTATGTTTAGATTTTGTATATACTTGTATATCGTAAAATCTCTACATATAAAAGATATATGCAAATACACAAAGACCCTCATAGTTCATAGTATAGGATTAGCATAAGATGTTTATTCTTTATTCGGCCCAATCTTTTCCTCAAAAAAAGAAAGATTGGGCCAAGTTTCATTGCAATAAATTAGGAGAACAAACAGGAATTGCTGAATTATACGCGCTTATTTTGCATCTTTATCTAGCTTATCCACTGGTTCGAACTCGAATGTGATCTCTTTCCATACTTCACAAGCAGCGGCTAGCTCAGGGCTCCATTTGGAAGCTTCACGAATAATATCATTACCTTCACGAGCAAGATCACGTCCCTCATTACGAGCTTGTACACATGCTTCT